GGTATCAGCAACAACTGGTTTTATTACGGGGCAGCTCATGATGTTCATATCGATCTATTATGCGCCTCTGCATCTAGCATTGGGTAGACCTCATACAATAACTGTCCTAGTTCTACCGTATCTTTTGTTTCATTTCTTCTGGAACAATCACAAAAACTTTTTTTATTATGGATCTACTACCAGAAATTCAATGCGTAATCTCAGCATTCAATGTGTATTCCTAAATAATCTAATTTTTCAATTATTCAACCATTTCATTTTACCAAGTTCAACGTTAGCCAGATTAGTCAACATTTATATGTTTCGATGCAACAACAAGATGTTATTTGTAACAAGTAGTTTTGTTGGTTGGTTAATTGGTCACATTTTATTCATGAAATGGGTTGGCTTGGTATTATTCTGGATACGGCAAAATCATTCGATTCGATCTAATAATAAGTACCTTGTGTCAGAATTGAGAAATTCTATGGCTCGAATCTTTAGTATTCTCTTATTTATCACCTGTGTCTACTATTTAGGCAGAATGCCGTCGCCTATTGTCACTAAGAAACTGAAAGAAACGGAAGAAAGGGGAGAAAGAAAAGAAGAAAACGATGTAGAAACAACTTACGAAGAAGACAAAGATAGCCCAGACTACGAGGATTTTTATCTTGATACTCATCAAGATAATTTGGAATTGGTAAAACTTAACTTAAAAAAAGAAGAGAAAAATGAAAAAAAAGATTGATACATAAGATAAATACAAGAATAGATAAGAAGAGACTCGTCCACCTCCCATATATTTAACCCCTTCCCCTATAAAGAAACTGGTAACGCCGACCCCGTTTGTAATTCCATCAATTATATGTCTATCAAAAAACTGAATTCGTGCAGCTAATCCTCTTATACCTACAGTAAAAATCCTAGTATAAAAAATATCTATGTAACCACGATTATATGACCAATTGTATATCACATTTTTCACTTGGTCCAAGAGAATTCTCTTGGGGCCCCTCTTTACAAACAAATTGACTAAGTCCAAATTCGGTAGAGATGAATAAACAGATCCATATAAAATAGATGCTATAAATAATCCAAAAAGAGCTATACTGACCGAAAAAACTGCATTTTTCAAAAAATCATACCAATCTGAGGAACCATTCAAATTTGGATGGAAAAAGTTTGTGGACGGAGTTAACCATTTCGATAATAGATCAAAATCTATTACTCCTTGATCAAAATGAATTCCGATTGATCCAACGAATAAAGTAAATAGTACTAATACAAGCAGAGGAAATAACATAGTATTGTCCGACTCATGAGGATAGGTGTAAGTATATTTATTTCTAAAGTGAGTACTAAAGTATCGTATTCTATTTCTTCCATTATCATCAATTTGATATGTATCCTTTGAAAAAAAGGAGACCTTATTATTCATTGTTGATAAAAGTAAATTTCTATTGACTGCTTTTGGCACTTTTTTTCCCCATAAAGATATTGAATAGAAAGAACTATTTTTAGTGCTACTGTAATTTTGAAAATGAATGCGCAAATGTCCATCAAAGGTAAGTAAATACATCCGAAACATATAAAATGCGGTTAATCCCGCTGTAAAGGAAGCTATTATTGCGAAAGTTGGTGAATACAACCAACTTTCGTTAAGAATTTCATCTTTGGACCAAAAACAAGCAAGAGGCGGAATACCACAAAGGGAGAGTGTACCTAAGAAAAAGGTAATTCTTGTAATTGGAACATATTTTGTTAAACCGCCCATAAGAACCATATTTTGACTTTTATCTGGTGAATATCCAACAATGGGTTCCATTGAATGAATAATTGATCCGGATCCCAAAAACAATAAAGCTTTCGAATAGGCATGAGTGATCAAATGGAATAAAGCGGCTCGATAAGAACCTATACCCAGAGCTAACATAATATAACCCAATTGAGACATTGTCGAGTAAGCTAAACTTCTTTTAATGTCTCTTTGAGCAAGAGCCAAAGTAGCTCCTAATAGTACTGTTATTACGCCTATTGAAGAAATTATATTCATTATGGAAGGTATAACTATGAAAAGAGGAAGAAGCCGAGCTACAAGAAAAATTCCCGCTGCTACCATAGTAGCAGCATGTATAAGAGCAGAAATGGGAGTGGGTCCTTCCATAGCATCAGGTAACCATATGTGAAGGGGGAATTGTGCGGATTTAGCAATTGCACCAACGAATAAAAAAAAAGCACACAGAGTAGCAAATAAGGAATTTACTCCATTATGATGAACCAAGTTATTAACTATTTCGAACAAATCCCGAAATTCTAAACTACCCGTTATCCAATAAAGTCCTAAAATTCCTAATAATAAACCAAAATCCCCTATACGATTGGTTACAAAAGCTTTTTGGCAAGCACTTGCCGCACTCGGTCGTGTGAACCAAAAACCTATTAATAAATAGGAACACATTCCTACAAGTTCCCAAAAAATATAAATTTGTATCAAATTGGAACTAGTAACTAATCCTAACATAGAACTATTGAAAAAACTCATATAGGCAAAAAATCTCAAATATCCTTGATCGTGAGACATATAATTGTCACTATAAATAAGAACCATAATTCCAACAGTAGTAATTAATATTGACATAATAGAAGTAAGTGGATCGATCAAGTGTCCGAACTCTAAAGAAAAATCATTATTGACGGTCCAAGACCATAGATATTGATAGATAAAATTTCCATTTATTTGCTGAATAGATAGATTGGCCGAAAATGCCATAGCTATACTTAGCATCAAAACACTCGGAAAAGCCCACATACGACGAATATTTTTTGTTGCTGTCGGAATAAGCAGAAGTCCAAATCCTATTAACATAGTAACTGGAAATGGAAGAAAGGGTATTATCCATGCATATTTATATGTATGTTCCATAAAAAAAACAAATTTTCATTTTTTTTCTTATAATTTAATTGTTTCCGATTCATCAATTCTTATCGCTTTCGAAAGGAACAATAAAAAAATCAACAAAAAAAGATATGAAAAACTCAACTATTTTTATTTTTCATTATTCTGACTTTTCTCAGATATTGGAAATATTCAAAAGTTCCAATTCAAATGATATGACCAAATAGCTAGATAAAAGTAATTACTTAGTTATTCACTTTAACTTTTAACTAAAGAATTAACTAAAGAAAGATAGTTAATAAAATAAAAAAATGGGAAATATGAGATTTTGAATCATTCTACGACTATACTACCATCCTATTCTGGCAATATGTAATCATATCATATACTATAGTATAGTAAGTAAAAACAATCATACCAAAACAGTCGAATATAAATCATAGTATGCCTCAATAAATAGACTAAAAAAAAAGACCTAGTTATTCTAGTGATTTTATTTGTAGTAATTACCTAACTCATTGCGGAACTAATTGATTGGATTCCAATCCAATAAGAAAGTATCAGAAATATTCTAATACTCTTTATTTCGTATAGAACTGAAAAAAAAAATAACTAAAAATTGAGGTTCTCCTTCTTAGGTAATAGAATGTATTGTTTAACATATTAACCACTAATTGTAGTTTAAGTTTGAATTTTCATTATAGACACGGCAATATGAGCTTATTCAATTCCAAACTAATAGTCATAAAAATTCCTTTTCGAATTTCCCCCCCTTTTTCTTCTATTTTTTTTTGCCTAGTGTGTTAATATGTGACATTGTTATATATGTGACATGCATGTCATACATATATTTATATATAAATATATAAATAATATATTTTTATTGTATGTTCTGAAAAAACTATTATCGACGAAATTAAGTTAAGTATAGAAAATGACTAAAAAGAACGATCTATTTTGAGCAATACATGTCTTTCACATACAACAATAAAAATGAGTAACTCTTTTTTTTTGAATGGCAGTTCCAAAAAAACGTACTTCTATATCAAAAAAACGTATTCGTAGAAATATTTGGAAGAAAAAAGGATATTTAGCTGCAATAAAAGCTTTTTCTTTAGCAAAGTCAGTTTCTACTGGAGATTCAAAAAGTTTTTTTGTGCGACAAACAAATAAGAAAATCTTGGAATAATCGGAATTTCCATGGCTAGAAGAATTTCCAATTTTGGAATATGAATAATTCCCTTTAACTAAATGTATTGATGTATTGAACTCAATACAATATTAGTTAGAACTAGCTGCTATGATATGTAGAATAAGAATTTCTCTATCTGTCGGTTCTAAGTATCATTATTTTTTTTTTTCATTCTAGTTTTTATTAGAATCTATTTATTAATTCGTGAGATGTTTTTTTCCTATTCATTTTCTTTTCACAACGGAAAAATCTTTGTTCATTCTATTTTTCCGTTGTGAAAAGAAAATTGTGATGGATGCGGAAACTCTTTTGTTTTATTATATGCTTAACTCAAGACCAAGTTGGTTTCATAAATAAAATATTATCATAATTTTATTTAGAAATTATGTACACAACAAACAACAAAAAGTATTATATTAATTTGATATTATTATATTAATTTGATATTATATATTTTAATTAATTAATTAATACTTAATGATACTAAGAAAAGTATACAAATTGTTAGAAAAATTACTTAAATTTAGTAATTGAATTGTGATACATATGAAATCCTATTTATTTTTTTTTCTAAACGAAAAAAAATCTCTTTGACAATTTAATTTGTTTTTCATTTATCTGATTTCGTGGATTCAATTCAAAATAAATAAAAAATATAAAAAGAGGACAATTCACAATTCTTAGTTTCTGTTTCGACTGAAAACCAAATTTGTATTTCAAGTTACAAGTGTTCCGGGAGAACTTAATATACAGATAGTACGTAAAAATGGATTCTTAAAACGGAACCTACGATGATACTAACCTAAGTCAAAATTATTGAAAATTCAAAGATGAATTTTAAAGAGCTCTTATTTATCAGTTCTAATATTTCCTAAACTATATTGAATCCTTGAATCTAGATCTAGACGATTCAACATGAATTGACTATTATTATTTCAAGTAAGCCGCTATGGTGAAATCGGTAGACACGCTGCTCTTAGGAAGCAGTGCTAGAGCATCTCGGTTCGAGTCCGAGTGGCGGCATACTGTAAAAAAGATACAATGGATTCTATAATGTATTTAATTCCCGATTTCCATTCTGTAATGGGACCTTTTTTATGTATGATATTTGTGACTTTAGAACATATATTAACTCATCTCTCTTTTTCGATCATTTCAATTGTGATTACGATTCATTTGATGACCCTATTAGTACACGAAATCATAGGGTTGCGTGATTCGTCGGAAAAAGGAATGATAGTTACTTTTTTTTCTATAACAGGATTATTAGTTACTCGTTGGATTTCTTCGAGACATTTTCCATTAAGTAATTTATACGAATCTTTAATCTTCCTTTCGTGGAGTTTTTCCATTATTCATCTAATTTCTAAGATATGGAATCATAAAAATGATTTAAGCGCAATAACCGCCCCAAGTGCCATTTTTACCCAAGGTTTCGCCACATCGGGTCTTTCAAGTGAAATGCATCAATCGTCAAGATTAGTACCTGCTCTACAATCTCAGTGGTTAATGATGCACGTAAGTATGATGTTATTGAGCTATGCAGCTCTTTTATGTGGGTCGTTATTATCAGTCGCTTTTCTAGTCATTACATTTCGTAAAAACATCGATATTTTTTGTCAAATCAAAATTTTCTTAATTAAGATTAAGTCATTTTTATTTGACAAAATCGAATACTTGAACAAAAAAAAAAATGTTTTTAAACACACTTCTTTTGTTCCATTTCAAAATTATTACAAATATCAATTAACTCAGCGTTTGGATTATTGGAGTTATCGTGTCATTAGTTTAGGGTTTACCTTTTTAACCATAGGTATTCTTTCTGGAGCAGTATGGGCTAACGAGGCATGGGGATCTTATTGGAATTGGGACCCCAAAGAAACTTGGGCATTTATTACTTGGACCATATTTGCGATTTATTCACATACTAGAACAAATCCAAGTTTGCAAGGTACGAATTCGTCACTTGTAGCATCTATAGGATTTCTTATAATTTGGATATGCTATTTTGGGATCAATCTATTAGGAATAGGTCTACATAGTTATGGTTCATTCACATTAACATCTAATTGAACAAATTCCATGAGGAATACATAAGACCGTCGTACAATACGTAACAGAAAGTTTGTGCAGGTTTTTGAGAACCATTTGAATCAAGGAATCATTCAAATGGTTCTCAAAAACTCGGAATATATCTTATTATAATTCTAATTCACTTTATTTTTTGTGTTGTACAGCTCAAAAATCTTCAAATTCAAAATGCTAAGACTTTGTTTTCTATCTGATTAATGAAAACTATCTATGAAAATAATTAGATAGGATAGTTTGTACCTTGTCAACTGATAGCGAAAGAACAAAATCAGGATAAATACCAATCCCTATTACGGGTAAAAAGATACAGATTGAAACAAATAGTTCTCGTGGTCCAGAATCCACAAAATTGGAGTTTGGAACATTGAATAGTTTGTATCCATAAAACATCTGACGTAACATAGATAATAAATAAATAGGAGTTAATATCATTCCAATTGCCATTACAAAGGTAATTAGTATTTTGGGCATTAAAAGATATTTTGGACTGGTAATTATTCCAAAAAATACTACTAATTCTGCAACAAAACCACTCATTCCTGGCAATGCAAGAGAAGCCATCGAGAAACTACTAAACATGGTAAATATTTTTGGCATTGGGATCGATATCCCCCCCATTTCGTCGAGATAAACAAGACGTATTCTATCACAACTCGTTCCTACCAAGAAAAAAAGTGCAGCACCAATAAATCCATGAGAGAGTATTTGTAAAACGGCTCCGTTGAGTCCCATGTCGGTTATAGAACCAATTCCTATAATTATGAAACCCATGTGAGATACAGAAGAATAGGCTATTCTCTTTTTTAAATTGCGTTGACCAAGAGAGGTTGAAGCTGCATAGATTATTTGTATTGTCCCTATTATTACCAACCAGGGAGAAAATATAGAGTGGGCGTGCGGTAATAATTCCATATTGATCCGAATCAATCCATATGCCCCCATTTTTAATAAGATTCCAGCTAGAAGCATACATGTACTGTAATGTGCTTCCCCATGGGTATCTGGTAGCCATGTATGTAGGGGTATAATCGGCGATTTGACAGCATAAGCAATAAGGAAGCCCAAATAGAATATTATTTCTAATGTCACAGGATATGACTGATTAGCTAATCTTTCAAAATCCAATATCGGTTCATTGGAACCATATAAACCCATACCTAGAACTCCTATTAAGAGAAAAATGGAACCCCCGGCAGTGTACAAAATAAACTTTGTGGCTGAGTACAAACGTTTCTTTCCTCCCCACATGGATAAAAGTAAGTAAACAGGAATTAATTCTAACTCCCACATGAGAAAAAAAAGTAAAAGGTCTCGAGAAGAAAATAATCCTATTTGGCCACTGTACATTGCTAACATCAGGAAATAGAACAATCGCGAATTTCGAGTAACAGGCCAAGCTGCTAAAGTGGCTAAAGTAGTGATAAATCCTGTCAGTAAAATAGGTCCTATGGAAAGTCCATCGATTCCCAGTCTCCAGTGAAAATCAAAAACATTTATCCATTTAAAATCCTCCTCCAATTGAATTAATGGATCATCCAATTGGAAATGATAACAGAACACATAGGTTGTTAGAAGGAGTTCCCATAAGCATATACATATAGTATACCACCTAATTACCTTATTCCCCCTATGAGGAAGAAAGAAAATTGAAGAACCCGCGAATATCGGCAAAACTACAAGTAGTGTTAACCAAGGGAAATAACTCGTGATAAAGACAAGATGCATTTTGACCAAAAAACCCGTGCTCGGAATAATATATTTTCTCGAGTACGGGTTTTTGTCGGTAAAAAGGAATCAAATGATTCAAGTGGAGTTTTTTATAACGTATCAATAAGATAGACCCATGCTGCGAGTTGTTTCATGCCATAAATAAACACGGACACTCAAAAAATCTGTTGGACAAGCGGATTCACATCTCTTACAACCTACACAGTCCTCGGTTCTTGGCGCGGAAGCAATTTGCTTAGCTTTACATCCGTCCCAAGGTATCATTTCCAATACATCTGTGGGGCAGGCTCGTACACATTGAGTACACCCTATACATGTATCATAAATTTTTACTGAATGTGACATTGGGTCTATAAATTCCAGTTTTGAACATAAAAAATTTTCGATCTGGTAAAGTAAAATCAGGAGGAAATGAATTATATATTTATATTGTATTGTAGACACCAGACGAATCAATGGTTTATCAAAAAATCTAATGTTAAAAATCAATATATTTCTAAATCTGTTCATGAGAAAGGACCAAGATACTTTGATTTCCGTTTCAACAACCATGATTATACAAGTCACACATATGACTTCACATTGACATTGGCCAACAGATGATCACTATTTCAATAGTAATATAAAAATATATTACTATACATATTACTATAAAAAAAAGAATAAAAAACGAAAGAATTTATATCTATGATTTTATTTATATTTATATGATAGTTATGACTAATTATTCAACAAATTTGATTGATTGATACGAGTTGATTTTCTGTTACGATAAATCGACGAAACAATAGCTAGCCCAATAGCTGCTTCCGCAGCCGCAATGGCTATAACAAAGATTGAGAAAATGTCTCCTTTTAATTGGCGACTATCAAATATATTAGAAAATGTTACGAGATTTATATTAACCGAATTTAGTATAAGCTCAAGACACATAAGTGCTCTAACCATGTTTCGACTTGTGATCAATCCATAGATACCGATAGAAAATAAGTAGACGCTCAAAAAAAGTATATGTTCAAACATCATTGGCTAACTCCTCATGAATCTCGATTCATTTCAATATGAACAACAATTCAACCGATTTGATTGACCAGAATCGAGTAATTACAGAAAAAAGAGGGTATCAGAAGTAGATTAAATGAAAAACTTTCCCTTTTTCATTGGATTTTGAATTTCTAATAATTGTATTAATTCTAAGTATTTCTTATTGACGAGCCATAGTAATTGCACCTATCAAAGAAACTAAAAGAATTATAGAAATGAGTTCAAACGGAAGATAAAAATCTGTTGATAAATGAATTCCAATTTGTTGAACGTTACTAATAAGGTCCTGTTCTATAATCTGATTTGATCTTGTAGTCCAAATAATTCCATACCATGACGTATCTAAGATAGTAGTAATTAGTGAAAAAAGAATACTTATACAAACCAGTGAAGTGACTCCATCTCCAACAGTCCAAAAATAGGAATCGTTCGAATATTCTGAACCATTCATGAACATAACAGCAAATATGATTAAGACATTTATGGCTCCTACATAAATAAGGAGCTGTGCGGCAGCTACAAAATAGGAGTTTGATAGAATATAGAATAAGGATATACAAACAAGAACCAATCCCAACGAAAAGGCAGAATAAATTGGATTGGTAAATAATACTACTCCTAGACCTCCTAATATAAGAACTGATCCCAGAAATACTAAAAGTATATCGTGTATTGGTCCAGGTAAATCCATTATGTATAACAGATAAATAAGTCGAAATATTTCATGACCTTACTAAATAGTCCAGGAAAGAAAAGGGTGTTACCTTTATTTTTTTTTTTTTATTGTATATGATGGGTTCCCAATTGAATTCAATCTTAATATGGATTAATGTAGATATAGATAAAGTTATTAAAGTTATTGGCCAATCCTACTTTCCTTTTTATCTATTTTCTATTTTTATCTAAAAGAAAAAAGAAAAGAATAGTTGGAATTTTCTATTAAAAAATCATCACTAAACCATATTCTCAGTTTAAAACAAAGAGCGATTCTCAACAATCAATAGTTATTATTTGTAATTTCTGACCAACCCCAAAAAAGCGGCTTGGATCCTTTATATCAAAAGGAAATCTTAGTAATCAGTAACCGTTCTTGAATCAAGGGGGTTATCCTTGTCTATTTTGATTTGAGTCGAATTTATAACTGTTTGAATTGTGTAATCTCCAATTACTGGCATTGGTAACCGACCCAAAGCAATTTGATTATAATTCAATTCGTGACGATCATAAGTAGAAAGTTCATATTCTTCAGTCATTGATAAACAGTTTGTTGGACAATACTCGACACAGTTACCACAAAATATACAGACCCCAAAATCAATACTATAATTAAGCAATTGTTTCTTTTTAATATTTTTTTCAAATTTCCAATCAACAACGGGTAGATCTATGGGACATACACGAACACATACTTCACAAGCAATACATTTATCAAATTCAAAGTGGATTCGACCACGGAAACGCTCCGATGTGATCGATTTTTCATAAGGATATTGAATAGTTACAGGTAAACGATTTGTATGGGATAAGGTAATTATGAAACTTTGACCAATGTACCTTGCTGCTCGTATTGTTTGTTGACCATAATTTATGAACCCGGTCACCATAGGGAACATATTGTGGATCTCCGTGAATAAATTGATGTTTCTTTCTCTTGTTTGAGATCAATTACGAATCTAGAATATCGTTATCTTATTCTATTATTTATAGTATTTATAGTGAAACAAGTTGGGAAGAAGTTGTCAATAATAGATTACCCAGGGAAATAGGTAAAAGAAATTTCCATCCAAGATTTAATAACTGGTCCATTCTCATTCTAGGTAAAGTCCATCTTGCTGCGATAGGAATGAACAGAAACAAATAAGCTTTAGCTAATGTAATAAATATCCCAATTGTCGTTCCAAAGACTCCATCCATTTGATTTATTCCGAAAAGTTCAGGAATAGATATATACGGAATAGAGAAATTCCACCCACCTAAGTAAAGAACTGTTATAAATAATGAAGAAACTAATAAATTTAGGTAAGAAGCAAGGTAAAATAAAGCGTATTTGATACCTGAATATTCCGTTTGATAACCTGCTACTAATTCTTCCTCTGCTTCTGGTAAATCGAAGGGTAATCTTTCACATTCTGCTAGAGAAGAAATTAGAAAAACAACAAACCCGATAGGCTGACGCCACAGATTCCACCCCCAAAATCCATATTTTGACTGCGCCTCAACTATATCAACTGTACTTAAACTGTTAGATAATCATAGTCGATAATAACATCACTGCTCGCATCGCTATTTCAAAACCGTACATGAGACTTCGGCTTCATACGGCTCCTCTATGGCCACAAATAAATGTAAGAACTTGCTCGATATTATCTCCGTCCTTATTTGGATGGTAAATATACATCGGGAAGCCAAAAATTAGACCAATGAAATTCCGTCTGCTCAAATATAAAAGGTGCTTCCGAATTGATCTTATCCATTACAATTTTAATTTATCTTTGTTTGGTAATAACTTAATCTTTTAATAAAATACTCGTTATATCAATAAATATGTTCTATCAATAACTCTATAAAGATAAAGAAAGAATTGGGTATTAATTCAAAATTCATGATAAGAATTCTATATGTTATGTATAGATATGGATGGGGAAAATAAGAAATAAAGATCCTTTGTATTATTATTTATTCATTTTTCTCATTCTATTTTTGAATTCTATTTCTTTTGTTCCTGTTCTTCTTTCTCAGAGGGAGGGTACTCTGAAAAAAAAAATAAAGGATTAATTCGTTTTTGATAGTCATTTCTTTAATCAGTGAATAGGAGCATACTCTAGATCGGAATCGTGGGGAAGTACTGCTTGGTCATTTCTACCAACTTAAAGTCCCCATTATGATTCGTTTTATCCAAAGTTTTATATAACAATACCGTTTTTTGATACCTTATATTATCTCTATTACTAATCCTTTGTGTACCTTGGTGTTCTTAACTGTTCACTGATTTTTGATTGATCCCCCGTATGGTAATACATATAAAAAAGTAGTGGAACCCCCATACGTTGATCTTTTGTACCCGCTTCAAGATATGAGAATTAGTCAAAGAATCTTAATCTTGGGGTAAACAGTTTATATACTGCTTATGTTTATATTCTTGTACATAGGGAATGAGATTTTCTCTTCTTACTGCAAATTTATAAGCAGTTTGATTTTACTCATATAACTATCTAGTTTAACTCATCAACCCTAATGATGAATAAAAAATGAAAATATCCATTCAATATATTCAACCTCTTTACTTTATTTCTAGAGAGAAGGGAAAATAATCATGTTCCAACGAATCACACGTAGAGATATTGATAATACACATAGAGTTAATGGTATTTCATAACTAATAGATTGAGCAGCAGCCCGTAGACCACCTAAAAAGGAATATTTATTGTTCGATCCATATCCTGACATAAGAAGTCCAATAGGAGCAATACTTGAAATGGAGATCCATAAAAAAACACCTATACTGAGATCGGCTAAAATAAGGCGATATCCAAAAGGAATTACTAAATAACTTAGTAGAACTGATATGACCGCTATAGACGGTCCCACGCTAAACAAACGAATATCTCCTCTAGATGGAAGTAGGTCTTCTTTAAAAAGTAATTTGGTCCCATCTGCTAGAGCTTGAAGAATCCCCAACGGACCGGCATATTCAGGCCCAATACGTTGTTGTATTGCTGCGGATATTTCTCTTTCTAACCACACAATTACTAGGACCCCTATTGTGATTCCTAATAGAAGGGTGAAAATGGGAACAAAGATCCATACGAGTCCATAAACTTCTTTTAAGGATTCCAATCTAGAAAAAGAATTGATAGCTTGTACTTCTACTTCTGTCGTATCAATTATCATTTCAACGATCAACTTCTCCCATAATGATATCTATACTACCTAGTATCGTCATGATATCGGCCAATTTCATTCTTTTAACTAATTGAGGGAGAATTTGCAAATTGATAAAACCAGGCGGCCGAATTTTCCATCTCCAGGGGAAAACACTACTATCTCCTATCAAATAAATTCCTAATTCTCCTTTTGGGGCTTCTACTCTTACATAAAGTTCTTGTTTCGACAATTCAAAATTGGGTGAAAGTTTTTTAGTAATAAATCTATATTCAAAATTAGTCCATTCGGAATTTTTTGCTCTATCAAAGCGCCGGACTTCTAAATTTTCATAGGGTCCCCCAGGAATTCCTTCTAGAGCCTGTTGAATAATTTTTATAGATTCCTTCATTTCACCGATTCGGACTAAATAACGAGCTAGTGAATCTCCTTCTTTTTGCCATTGGACTTCCCAATCGAATTTATTGTAACACTCATAACTATCAACTTTACGAAGATCCCATTGTATTCCAGAAGCACGTAACATCGGCCCTGATAAACCCCAATTTATTGCTTCTTCTCCACCAATAATGCCCACTCCTTCAACTCGTTCCAAAAAAATAGGATTCCGTGTAATAAGTTTTTGATATTCAGCAATTCCTGTTAAAGAATAATCACAGAAATCCAAACATTTATCTATCCAGCCATAAGGAAGATCAGCAGCAACCCCCCCAATACGGAAATAATTATGCATCATTCGCATACCCGTAGCAGCTTCGAATAGATCATATAACAATTCCCTTTCTCTGAAAATATAGAAAAAGGGAGTCTGTGCGCCGATATCCGCCATAAAGGGCCCAAGCCATAATAAATGAGAAGCTATACGACTCAATTCCAGCATAATGACTCTAATGTAACTGGCTCTTTTAGGTACTTGAACACTTTCCAATCGTTCTGGTGCATTTACTGTTATTGCTTCTGTGAACATAGTGGCTAAATAATCCCACCGTGTTACATAAGGCAAATATTGTATAATTGTTCGATTTTCTGCTATTTTTTCCATCCCTCTGTGTAAATAACCCAATACGGGTTCACAGTCAATAACATCTTCACCATCAAGAGTAACGATCAGTCGAAGAACACCATGCATTGATGGGTGATGCGGACCCATATTAACTATCATGAGATCTTTTCTTGTAGCCGGTACAGTCATATCTTTTCTTCCTTAATTCATTATTCCATGAATTTATCAAACGAAGTTCATCAAAATGAAAAATTTAATAACTACTAATAACTAAAGAAAAAAATGCAAACCAACCTTCAAATTAACGAGTTTTTGACTCCCGAATACCTAATTGACCAATTAATTTCTTATAACGTACTCTATTTTTATTTGACAAATAATCCAGTAGCCGTTGACGTTTTCCCAGAATTTTCCGTAGGCCCCTTTGTGATAAAAAATCTCTTTTATGTAATTCCAAATGTGAAGTGAGTCTCCGTATCTTATCCGTAAAACTGAATACTTGAAATTCAACAGATCCGCAGTTTTTTTCTTTTTCTTGTCGAATAGCTAAGATGAATGCATTTTTGACCATAAAAAACCCATTTTTCTATTTTTTTCTTTTCCGTGTATTTTACCGATCAGGAAAAATAATAATTATTATTATACCAGTTAGTTCCAGTTATTTGAATCTAGTACAAAAAAAAAAAATGGGATTTCTTCATATACACTACTTCAAATTTATATTAATTTTATCCAAATCAAATTACAAATTTGATTTGGATAGAAAGGGATGATACATTTATCAGAATGTAACATGGTGTATGTGTATATCTTTCGGTTTTTATCCACCGAATATGGCATGCGATAGATAATATAGGAAATATACTATTAACTAATTCTGAATCGTGGATACATATGTATTCTTGACATACTGAAATGACTACCGTTATTGGTATCAAACCAATAACGATTCATACAAGCTAAATCTTCTAATCGATAATTGGGCCAAAGAAACGATTTGAATTTAATGAATTTATTTTCATCTGTATTAAGATGCTTTTCCCCGTTTAAAAATTGTCCCCAGTTTTTTATGTTGTTTTGATTGCAAAATAGTGGATTTCGATTCACAACATTCCAATTCCGGGAATTGAAACAAATTAAAATTCTAAATTCTCTACGACGTCTGGGAGATAGAATATTTTCGGGAACAAGGAAATAAAAATGATTTTTGTTTCTATTCACAAGCATATTGCTGTGTTGTGCAATGGATCCATCAAAATTCTTTTTTTCAACATATCCACTTTTTATTATGCATTTTCCATTAGTTTGGCGCTTATTCTTATCAACCAATGAAATACCTATGGTTTGATATATAATAGATTTTCCATCTTTTTTCATAGATAAACGAATTGGTTCGATAATAAATATTCCTCTTTTTATCAATTCTGTAAGAGTTAGGTCTTTCTGAATCAACATTACATCCAGATGCATCTCTCCTCTTTGAATTGAGGATATAGCAATTTCTCTTGGATCTATCAGTCTAAGTAGGAGACAATATACCTTGATATTATTGATCATTCTTTGATTCAAGGAATCATCCCATCTTAATTGAAAAAGAAAATATTTTTTCAGGAAGAAATCCAGTTCTGCTTCTTTCTTGCTCTTGAATTGTTTTTTCTTTCTACCCTTTTTAATGTCTGCTCCCGTGTAATCTTCTTCAAGATTTTTCTTTTTGTTTTGTTTTCGTAGATCTGATACAAAATCTCCTTGACCTTGTTGTTTGTTTTTGGGGGGGTTGGAATTTTCTAATTCAAGATATTCTTTCTTTTCATTTTGACTAATATTTTTTTCATAGAAATGCAAATTCAAAATAAGTAATTTGATTGGTATGATCCACGGGTTAATCTTATACACATCAAAAAGTAGTACAAATTCTGGGAAAAACCAAGGTTCTAAATTTGATATGGTATGATATAACCTTTCTTGATTCATTCCTATCCAATCAAAAAAAATATTTTTTTGATTGGATGGGTTGATTTTGTGATGAATCGTAAAAGAAAAAGGATCTTTTTTTTCAAATTTTTGAGAATTTTGAGTTTCAGTTTTAGCATTTTTATGAATCTTGGTGCCGGTATACGTATTGGCCCAGGTCTCAATATCAATATTATTTCTAAGACAAAAATGGAGAATTCTACAATCAAAAAATTTTCTATCCATATTTTTGTCCATATCAATAATAGATCTTTTTTCTAGATAATCACTAATAGATATACTTATCAATCTATAAAATGATTCGGATTTAAGTGTATTTGTATTGAAATTATATGGAATTTTTTTGTCCTCTATTTGTAATGTTGATCCAGAAATATACGAGTCCTTACTATTCCCATAATTTATATATTTATATGACAAAAGATCATATCCGTAATGTTTTTTCCATTTTTCTTTTTGACTTATCGATGAGTCCACTGCATAGTAATTTTGTTTCGTGTAATGAATTAATTGGTCTTTTTCTTTTTTATATAAATCTAATTTCATTGAGTCTTTCTTTTGAATCGTACGACATTGATTGATTCTATTTCGCCATTTTTTCGGTACTAAGTGATCCCACTTGGTCTGAGATAAATTGTATTGATAATGACCCCTTAACCAATTTTTCCATTTATTCATTCCAATTCCAGATTTATGCATTTTTTTTTGCCTTGGTTTGGACTCAAATATTCCTCGTGTCGTACAATAATTCTTGATTATATCCCTAAGAAAAGGATAGGTGTGGTGATATTGAAGTACAGATTTCAAATGATACTTGTTAAGTAATTGATTTTGTGATAATTTGTAAAATACATAGGCTTGAGACAAAGAAGATAAGTCACAATTATTATTCCTAACATTTTGATTACTAATATTAGTATTAGAAAAATTCGAAAACGGATTTTTTATAGTCGAAATAAAGTTCATTGTATTTTGATTTGTTTTCTCAATTCCTTCTTGATTTGTTTCAGCGTTGGAAATGGATTTGTTGATCATTTTTTTTGTTGATTCAAAGAACAGTTGTGCATTGATCCTTGGAATCTTAATGATACATAGTAATATATCCATGTATATTTTTTCAACGAAGGATTTCATAAAATAATGTGATTTACGTATTACTCGGATATTTTTTCTTTTGAATATTTGCCAAATATCCTTCTTCGATTCCGATCTTTTATCATCACAAGCTCGAACTATTTTTTTCTTTCCTTTTGTGATTCCTTCTATTTGAGTCCTAATTGTGATTGTCTTATTAGCAAGATCTTTCATTTTTGTTTCTATGAGTGAATAATTTTCATTTACACAATTCGCGGATCGAATTCGAATGGTCGATTCTCGGATAATCTTATTATTTATATTGGAATCTTTTTTGTTTTCATTCGATTCATATACTTTTACCTTTCTCAATTTCAATAAGAAAATGGGGTTTACTTTTTCAAGTTCTTTCATTATTAGGTTTATAACTAGTCTTGTTTTTTCTTTTGAAACTTTTATAAAACCTTTTCTTCTTTCTTTGAAAACCCTTATAACTTGAAAAAATTGCCTTTTCGCTTTTCTCGTTTTTTTTTCGAGTTCGTTAAAAATGGGTTCAAAAAAAGAAGGTCGTTTTCGGGGAGACCCAAAAGGTAGTTCTGTTTCCCTTCCCCAGATTGTTAAAAAACAAAAATTGTCTTTTTTCTCCTTTTTGCTTATTTTCTGATCTCTATCTCTATGATGAGATCGTACTTTAGATCTTCGCCAAGGTTTCAGACAGAAAGGAAATAGAATCTTTATCTGAATACCGTCTGTTAACCAATTTTGGGGAAATTCTGTTTCTGATAATTGAACGCCATTATAGGTACATTTAACATGCATTTCTTTATTCCATTCCTTCAAATCCTCGTACCATTCGGGGAATTGCAATAATAACATACGACCAATATTTTTAGCTATTATCAATAAGGGTAATATAACGTATTTTCTAAGAAAAGATTGGGTTACTAACATGAAACCTCTTATTGCTTGAGTAAATATAAAGGTATCCCAAGCTTCTGATATTGCTATTCGTTCATTTTCTTCTTCTTTCTCTTCGTAAGAAATTTGCAATTCTGGGTTTTCCCCTACCCAATTCCTAAAAATGTGATTAATCATTTTAGAGATATCAAAAAACGAAAAAAAAAATGTTTTGTCTATGCGATCAAAAAAAAGTGGAGAATGCACATTTGCTTGAAACATTTCCCCAATAACTGTTTTACGTTTTTGAGCACGCATGGATCCTTTGATTATACCCCGTCGAAAATCCGATTGTTGTGAGTAACGTATCAAAGCCACTTCCTCTTCTTCATCATTAGTGCTATTATTACTAGTATTATTATTACTAGTACTGGAATTAGTACTCTGATCGTTATCAGTATAAATTACCACGCGTTTGCCTTTTCTTGAACGAATTTCGGGATCTTCCGTCGATTCTTCTTCATTTTCTTCTTCCTCTTCTTCTAAATCATCTGTCAATTTGTATGACCAACGAGAAACCCTTTTACTGATTTCTTCCATTCCAATAGATTTCCTTCTAATTGTTGTTAGATCATTTGGATCAGTTGAAATTACATCGAATATAAATTTCAAAGATTTTGCTTTACTTTCTGAATCAATTCGTCGTGCGTGTTCAAAAGATAATTCATCGATTGAGGTTAAGGAATTCCCAATCGAATTCAATAAAAATTTCCCACTAAAGCCAAACGTATTCTTTTGATGTTCTAATTCTCGAGAATCATTATGAAAGAGACCATGAATCTTATTTATCCAAAACATTTCTACAGAATCTGCTGTGGAAGTTATTAAATAGTTCATGATTGCACGTGAATCACATTTTTTTATTGTTCCTCGATAAGGTCCATTCAAAAAAGGATCATACCTTTTTGGCAAGTATTCTTGTTCATTCTCATCATCGCATAATCTGGTCCTTTTTTCTAGCATATCTAAAGCAAGAGATCCTTTCTCTTTTTCTAGAATTTTTATTCGACTTATCAATTCATTGTTCAAGTTGTATTTTTTTTGTTCATTGGTATGAACCCAATAATTATACAAGTCTTCGTGGGATAGTTTTTCTGTCGTGTACAAAGAAATTTTTCGTTCTATCATTTCTGAAAAAGTTGATAAACTTGGTGGATATGTAAAAGATATTATTTGTTTTCCATCACTTGGGCATATATAAAAAAAATATTGTGACATTTCATTCCGTATAGCATTTTCAAATCGATCATTTTTTATATATCTATATGGTCGATTCCATCGTTTATAATCGAAAAGAAAAGTTACAATAGGTTTTTCAAACCAAAAAGAATTTTTTTCATTTTTCTCTTCTTTTTTTAAGTTAAGTTTTACCAATTCCAAATTATCTTGATGAGTATCAAGATAAAAATCCTCGTAGTCTGGGCTATCTTTGTCTTCTTCGTAAGTTGTTTCTACATCGTTTTCTTCTTTTCTTTCTCCCCTTTCTTCCGTTTCTTTCAGTTTCTTAGTGACAATAGGCGACGGCATTCTGCCTAAATAGTAGACACAGGTGATAAATAAGAGAATACTAAAGATTCGAGCCATAGAATTTCTCAATTCTGACACAAGGTACTTATTATTAGATCGAATCGAATGATTTTGCCGTATCCAGAATAATACCAAGCCAACCCATTTCATGAATAAAATGTGACCAATTAACCAACCAACAAAACTACTTGTTACAAATAACATCTTGTTGTTGCATCGAAACATATAAATGTTGACTAATCTGGCTAACGTTGAACTTGGTAAAATGAAATGGTTGAATAATTGAAAAATTAGATTATTTAGGAATACACATTGAATGCTGAGATTACGCATTGAATTTCTGGTAGTAGATCCATAATAAAAAAAGTTTTTGTGATTGTTCCAGAAGAAATGAAACAAAAGATACGGTAGAACTAGGACAGTTATTGTATGAGGTCTACCCAATGCTAGATGCAGAGGCGCATAATAGATCGATATGAACATCATGAGCTGCCCCGTAATAAAACCAGTTGTTGCTGATACCTCCTTCTCGGTTCCTTCTTCCATAACCCGAGCTCGGAGAAGGAAGAGATAAGAGGGCCCTATGGAGAATGTGGTCAGAAATCCATAATAGAGTCCGACCACAACGACCGAATTTATTATCTTCATGCATAAGG